ATTAATTGCTTTTTGTTGTTCAAAATGAATGGTTTCATTTTTATAATTTTCTAATCGTTCCAAATTCTCAGAAGCAGCATTAATCAAATTTGATTTTTCGCGTTCTATCTCAGAGTACCCATTCACTCGAAACTCATCTGCCTCGATTTCTACTTTCCGCAAGCGAGTTCGGGCTTTTTCGAGCTGTTCAATAGCTGCTTCACGTAGTTCTTCTGAATTTCGAATAGTGCTCAAGATCCTCTGTTTTCGATTATCTAATAAATCACTTAATGAAAGTAGATTTCCGTACTATTTATTTCACAACCTTCATGATCTCTTCCCGAACCAAACATGAATCTTTCGATTCATTTGGCTCTCACGCTCAGTTACTTATAGGGCGTTCCTATATCTTTTCATGTAATGAGCCTACCCTTTCCTCTCTGTTCGTATTCCAAGATAGTGAAACGGAAACAAGATCAGGATATTCTGAGGGTTCTTCCGACCAAACAAAATTTTTAAATTGCCGGCAAAGTTGTTTCTTTTTTTGTCTTTTTTCTTCAAATCCAAAAAATTTTTCTTATTTTATTGATACTTTCGCTTTATATACATAATAACTATAATATAGGTTGCCGATTCAGCATTGTTTAAACGGGCAGGTGTCTCACCCATTTCCCTTTTCCAGTAAATAGTTCAGTTCAAATCACTTTATTGATATGAGTGTTCTATATCAGATAAATTGACAACTTTTTTGAAGCCGTCTCCTACTAACTCCTACTAACGTAGTGGTAGAAAGAGTACCACGCTGTGTCTTGACTTCAAACGGTTTTGCTTTAACCATGTTAATGATACTACATTATTGGTTTATAGAGAAGAGAGTCAAAGTGGATTTACCAATAAAAAAGTCACGAAATGCTATAGTTCTTACATATGATTTCTTAATTTATTCAGAAGTAATTCGTCGAGATTGTACACCCCCCCCCTCCTATAAAAAAAAGTGCAGCTGGTTAGATCCAGCCTTTTTTTTGAAATAAACAACTCGCACACACTCCCTTTCCAAAAAAGATCAATACACCAAGCACTACACTTAGATTTATTGGATTTGTTGCTAAAATATCGGTATTAAACCCGAAACTCCCGGCGCATGGCCAGTGACCTAAGGAAACGAAAGAATCGGTTACATTTTTCATATGCTCTCCTCTTATAAATAGAACTAACAAAATCGAACAGAGTTCTGTATAAGTTCGCCGCCACTGTTTGGATTGATTTCTTTTTTTTTTTCTGAATTTCCTTATTTAATAAATAGATTGATTTTCTTTTTCATCTATTCGTTATGATACGAATAGTTTCATATTCATTAATATGAATAATTTTATTCATATTAATAATGAAGATTTCAATGAAAAAATAAGATACTTATTGCCTTTCTAGCCACACGGAAATCGCGAAAGACCTCATTTGTTACAATGCTTCTTATTAAATTAAATAATAAAAAAAAGAAAGAATTTTCTATTTTCTATTAAAAAAATTCACTAGGGGGGGGGGGGCAAAAGCGGGTGGATCCTCTAATTCCTTATCCTCAAGCTAGCCCTTCCCCTACCTCTAGGGTTAGGGTGATTGTCCCAACGAATAAATAGAAAAAAGAATTCGATTAATTCATTTTAGGGGTAAAGCGTCGGTATAATGCGAAAAGCGGGGGTTCAAGTACATGGCAATAAAATACTAAAATGAAATACGTATTTTTTTTTCAAATTTCTAGGATTAAACAAAAGGATTTGCAAATAAAAGGGCTAATGCCACAACCAGTCCATAAATTGTTAAAGCTTCCATAAAAGCCAGACTAAGCAATAAAGTACCTCGTATTTTACCTTCTGCTTCTGGTTGTCTCGCGATACCTTCTACAGCTTGGCCTGCAGCAGTACCTTGACCGACTCCAGGTCCAATGGAAGCAAGCCCTACTGCCAATCCGGCAGCAATAACAGAAGCGGCAGAAATCAGTTGATTCATGGTAAATTTTATTCCTCGTACAAAAAAAGAAATGGTTAATGATACAATCAACCAATGAATTATCGCCTCCCATTTGATTTCATCATTAAGACCTAACCCAGCAAAAACAAACAAGTAGAGGTAACTAAGAACTCAAAACGAAAATGATGCTATTTCTGAATCAGCAGAACTGCTTCGGCATCTTGTTTGTTTATAGTTCCCACTATCTAATGTAGTCTTTCTTTGGAAATCCATATGGTTCCGGTTCTTCGGTTTCTTTATTCCAAAACACCCTTTCATTCGACTTTTGATTTTACTTTTTTTTTGTTCGTTCTCTTCTATATGCTTGACTTCATCTATTTATTATAAAAATACACAGTCAGAGATCAAATAGAAAGACTTCCGATAGACGGATTCATCTGTTTATGGGCAGTCCGTATCTAACTAATGAATTTCGAATATTACATATACATTTGTTTCTTCCATAACGTAAACCGCTCGTTCGATTGAGTCGGATTCTATCTAGTCTTAAAACATTCTTCGAAACAGCCATAGGAATTGGCTTATGCTTATAGACATTACATATACCCAACGAAATCCCTCTAATCAACTTTTTTTGAAATCTTCTTTGTTTGTAAACTCTTCTCTTCCTTTTCTTTATAATTATCACACAATTACAATCCCGCAAAAATATAAACGAATGGGTGGGGTCATTAGCCTAGCTAGAATTGAATGGTTCTATATCAAGATTTTATTATCCAATTGCAGACCATTTTGGTCAATCGTTGAATTCAATTGAAAAAGGAATGTTTCCTTCTATGGAAAGAACGTTGTTTTTGTTTATAAACACATGTTGGAAAAGAAAAAAATAATATACAAATTTTTATTATATGAATCCTAATATCGTAATTGACTCGGCAAATCTGGAAAAAGAATATTTATTAGATTAGAGTGGAAAGATATGATCGAAATATACCAAAAGGGGGGTTAGGAAAAAGATCTTTTTGATCTCTTTCCTTTTTTTACAATTCCCCAATATCGTATATCTTTCTTGTTCCTGCTCTATAGATCGTATCTATCCGATTTTGATACCTATTTTTATATATAAATTCCTTCATTAGATTATCTTGAGTCACGCTTGAGTTTTAGAATAAGCTTTTTTTCCAAAACAAAAAGAAACTTTTGGGAAGCTAGTTAATGATGACCCTCCATGGATTCGCCTATATAAGCCGCAGCTAAAGTTGCAAAAATAAGAGCTTGAATTCCGCTTGTGAATAATCCAAGAAACATGACAGGTATGGGAACTACTGAAGGTACTAAAGAAACAAGAACAACAACTACTAATTCATCAGCCAATATATTCCCAAAAAGTCGAAAACTAAGTGATAAAGGCTTAGTGAAATCTTCTAGGACGTTAATTGGTAAAAGTATTGGGGTTGGTTGAATGTATTTACTAAAATAACCCAATCCCTTTTTTGTAAGACCCGCATAGAAATATGCCACTGACGTGGGTAAAGCTAAAGCAACAGTAGTATTTATATCATTCGTGGGTGCAGCTAACTCTCCGTGAGGCAACTGTATGATTTTCCAAGGTAAAAGAGCACCCGACCAGTTCGAAACAAAAATGAATAGAAACATAGTTCCAATAAAGGGAACCCAAGGGCCATAATCTTCTCCAATCTGAGTTTTGCTCAAATCTCGAATGAATTCGAGAACATATTCGAAGAAATTCTGGCTATTGGTTGGAATTGTTTGTGGATTTCGAACCGCTATAGTGACTGAACCTAATAAGATAGCAATTACGACCCAAGAAGTGATAAGTACTTGGCCATGAACTTGGAAACCCCCTATTTGCCAATAGAGGTGTTGACCTACTTCCACACCAGATATATCGTACAGCCCCTTTAGTGTGTTGATGGAACATGGTAAAACATTCATATTACCCTCTGTGACAGAAATAGAACTTTTAAAAGAATTATTTTGATTCAAACATCTCTTCTCTCATCTCTTCTCTTTCTCGCTTCGCCTAGCATCGTCGATTTTGCATACCAATACCAAAGAATCACATAATATCCCCAGAAATTTTGATCTCTTTTTTGCGATTCAGGATATAGTAACCGATTCAATGAATCAATCTATTGAGTTCAAAAAGTTTATTGACTTATCTTATTATTAATCAACGGTTTCTTATATAGCTAGAATGGCCCTCACAAAGTGCAGATACTAATTTGTTAAGAATCAAGCGGATTGAAGCGATAGCGTCGTCATTAGCTGGAATCGAAATATCTGCCAGATCTGGGTCACAATTTGTATCGATTAAACAAATCGTCGGAATCCCTAAAGTGATACATTCCCGAAGAGCCGTATATTCTTCATGCTGATCAACGATTATTACAATATCAGGCAACCCCGTCATATACTTGATTCCACCCAGATATGTTTGCAAATGAGATAATTTTCTCTTCAACATTGCAGCATCTCTTTTCGGTAGACAGTTGAGTTTCCCCGCCCTTTGTTCCGCTCTCAAATCCCTGAACTTATGAAGTCTCGTTTCTGTAGTGGACCAATTCGTTGACATACCACCGAGCCATTTTTTATTAACATAATGACAGCGAGCCCTTATTGCAGCTAATGCTACTGAATCCGCAGCCTTACTTTTTGTACCAACTATTAAAAAGTGCTTTCCCCTACTTGCTGCGTCAAAAACTAAATCACAGGTTTCTGATAAAAAACGAGCAGTTCTAGTAAGATTTGTAATATGAATACCTTTACGCTTTGCAGAGATGTAAGGTGCCATTCTAGGATTCCATTTCCTAGTACCATGACCGAAATGAACTCCCGCTTCCATCATCTCTTCTAAATTTATGTTCCAATATTTTTTTGTCATTTCTCCCCACATTTTCTTTTTTTTTTTTCAAAGTACCCTGAAAATAAATAATTGTTCCGAAGGAACTTTCTCCCGTAAATAGACCGTGCATCAACGGCCCAGGCCAAAATAAAACGGGGAATATCTTTCCATTTGGTATTAAAGATAATACCAAATCAAACGACTGGTTCAATTCGAATTAGTTAAAAGAAACGAATAAGTCCGCTTTTAGAAATTTTGAATTCCTGTCCAAAATTTCTCTTATGTGTTGTATCATGAAAATTTCTTTTTGTTTTTGGATATGCAAGAACTAAAAAACTCTCTGTGGTGAAACAAAATATTGCTTATTTCCCCCTTAACCAAATTATTCCTTTTTTTTTCCAAAGAAATGTTGTTGTGTTGCCTTGAGCGGCGGACAATTCCTTTGAATCCGGTACCAACGGGTATCATCCCACCCAGAACAACATTCTCTTTCAGACCTTTCAACCAATCAATACGACCCCGCAGAGCAGCTTTTGCTAAAACTCGGGCGGTTTCTTGAAAACTCGCTTCGGATATGAAACTTTGAGTATTCAAAGATGCCCTCGTTAATCCCAATAAGATTGCTCGGTAACAGATTGTTTCTTCCAAAGCGCGCCCTGTCCGCTCTGCTCGCAACAACCCAATTAGTTCTCCGGGTGAAAAAGCATTTGACATTCCATCTTCTGAAACCAAAACTTTTGATGTTATTTGGCGTACAATAATCTCTATATGCCTATTATGGATCTGCACCCCCTGGGATCGATAAACCTTTTGAATCTTATTAACCAAAGAGATACGACTTTGCGCTATGGTTAACTCAGCGCCAATTAAAAATCCCCAAGGAATTCCAAGAATTTTGGTTATATTTTCATTCCAACCCTCAACCCTCTTTTCTAAATTCATCGATATTGAATCAATCGAACGAACTTCCAACACCTGTTCTACTTTTGGAAGACCTTGCGTTATATCACCCGATCTCGATTTTTCGTATATAAATGTAACTAATGTATCTCCTTCGTAAATTATTTCTCCATAATGGCCATGAACGGTTGCTCCTGGAGTGGCCAAATGAGGCTTGGCCGATCTGATTACTAAGGAGTCACCATGAACGGTTACAATTTGTCCCGATTTGATGTGTGATCTATATTTGTATATAGATCCATTTTCATAAAAAAGCTGTCCAAGGCTAATTATTGAGAATGTCTTCTCACAAGAATTGTGATGTAGAAAACACCAATTCAAATCGAATGCATTAAAAATGGTGTTACTACATGGATCGGGATTCAAAATTCTACCCTTTTCATCTATTAAATAATAGAGAACGTCTTGGAAAAGGTTTTTGAAATTGTCAAGTATTAAATATTTCTTTAATAAGATCTGATTATCAGTCAGATAATAGTTTCGTGAATCAAAATTCGTAATTTTAGCTATAGTCCCTAAGGGCCCGAAGGAATTTCTAATCAAAATAGCGGGATCCTCCTTAATTGATTTTTTTTTCCCATTGTCAGATTTCGAACCATTGACTTTGAGGGGACCAACTCGAAAACAATTCGATGATGACAAAATGAGAAGGGATGGTAATTGCTTATTGATATTCAACGACGTATGAATAGTCCCGTGATCTTGAGTAAGAGATTGAATCTTAATCTTGGAATAAAAAGGATTTCTATTGGGGCAATCTGATCCATTATCGGGATTCAATCCGTAGCCTGCCGTATCATTTCTTTTTCCAGTATTCAAAACGCGGGACTTCACTAAATCAACTCTTATGAAATCTCGAATCAGATCATTTGCCCTTACTTCAACAAAGGAAGCACAAACTTTTTCTATAGAACTTGTTTTTTTGTTGTCTTGATCCCAATTCAATACTAAACAAGTTCGAACTAATTGAATACTTGTGTGAGAAATTCCTCGAATGGGTTTGCCATTTCCGTAAAGAATATAATTGACGACTCGGAGTTGTACATTATCCCGTTCTTGCAACGAATCCTGGGGAAAAAGTGTTGCTAAGTTTATGCCATCTGCTATTTCGTATGTAACTACGGGTCGAACCGAAACAAAATACTTTTTCTTGATAGGTGTAACCCGTTGGACATAGATCCCATTTTTCCATTTTTTGGATTCCTTAGAGTTTTTTTTTTCCATTCCTGGCGGTAGCAAGATTCCGCTATGTCGAGAGATTTTATTTGTCTCTCCGGGAAAATGAATATTTCCAGAAAAGATTTTGAGTTCAATCCTTTTTTTTTTTCTCTCCACTCGGACTAATCCACCCACCTGACTTCTTGTATTTAAGACGATCTCTGTATCGACTCTAATGATACTATTGTTCCGTACCATTATGGACGAAGACCCAGGTAAGATATGCACTTCCTCGGGAATGAAAAAAAATCGATCTACTTTCGTTTGGTATTTCGTCCTCAATTCTTTTGCTCCTCGATATTCAACCAAATCCTCTTTTTTTACAAGAGAATCCACCTCTACGGTCCCATATTTAGTAATTCCCGAGCCGCTTCTTCTGTATCGGGGATCGTCGAAGTAAGCAAGAATACTATTTCTACGTAAAATACCAGTTTTGGGTATTTCAATGGAGATACCAGAATAAGGCATTGGTTCTTTCTCTCCTTCTTGCGAATATTGGAATGGAATGATGAATCTATTTCTTCGCCTCTTCGCCAAGAAATCCGAATTCTCGTGGAGAATGGCAGAATATATAAAATTCCAACAATCGTTGGGTATGCTTTTGTCAGGTCCTGAATAATCAAAAAACCTACCCCCCCTCCCCCCACTGGAAGGATCCGAACTAAACGATTTGCGTCTCACTCGATCATTAGTCACTGAGAAGTCAGAAATGGATCTTTGTTCTAAAGAAAGAGAATAAACATTCATTTGATCTTGATCTTTGTGTAGAGAAAAGAGTGCTCGATTAGATTTGCACGGATTTCCTGATAATATCCATAAATGGCTTGTTTTTGGTAATAGATGAACATTACCATACGTGTATTCGGGGGTATGGTATACATTGGTACTCCAGTGCATTTCTCCCTCTGAATCAGAATAAATATGTTTTCGAACTTTTTCTTTAAAACTTAAAGCGGATGCTCCGGCACGAATCTCAGCAATCACTTGTTCCGATTCTACATATTGATTGTTTTGAACTAAAATAAAACTTTTTGGGGGAATATTCACTTTATGTAGAATATCCCGACTTTCAATAGTTACATAAAGGTCTATATAACATAGAAAGGCAGGATGCCCATGCCGTGTACGTGTGGGATGAACCAAATCCTCATGAAATTTAATTTTTCCATTCGAAGGAGCTCGTACATATTCTGCAGTACCACCTGTGAACACTCCACCGGTATGAAACGTTCTTAATGTTAGTTGAGTGCCCGGTTCCCCAATTGATTGACCCGCAATGACACCCACCGCTTCCCCCAACTCAACTAGGTCGCCATGAGTGGGACTCCGACCATAACATAATCGACAGATCCAAGAAGTGCTCCTACAAATAAAAGGAGTTCGAATATATATTGATTTCGCTTGAAAGGTTATGAAGCGATTGACAAGTCCAATCCCAATATCCTGGTTTCGGGCAGCAATGCACCGTGGACCCATATATATGTCATATGCTAATACATGACCAATTAGTCTTTGGATCCAAATTTTTTCTTCCATACTATTTTGAGGACTCGCCGAAATACCTCGGATAGTACCACAATCTGTTCTACGTACAACAATGTGTTGAACTACTTCAACAAGTCTACGTGTGAGGTATCCAGCATCGGATGTTCGTACAGCAGTATCCACAACTCCCTTGCGAGCTCCGTAGCAGGAAATAATATATTCTGTTAAAGAGAGTCCTTCGCGTAAATTACTTTGAATGGGTAAATCAATCATCTGTCCTTGGGGATCCGACATTAATCCTCTCATACCTACTAATTGATGCACCTGAGATGCATTTCCCCTAGCTCCCGAAAAAGACATTATATGGACTGGATTAGAAGGATCGGTCATTCGAAAATTAGTATGCATTTCTTGTCTCAAATATTCACTTGTAGCATACCATATCTCAATAGATTGACGTAATTTTTCTACAGCGTGTACATTCCCATAATGATGGTGTTTTTCCAAAATCAAACCTTGTTGTTCAGCATCTCGGACTAGCCATCCCTTAGAGGGTATTGTTAAAAGATCATCAATTCCTAATGAAATGGATGTAGCGGTGGCTTGTTGGAAACCCAGAGTCTTTACTTGATCCAGTATATGTGATGTATATGCCATTCCGAAGTGATCTATTAATCTGCTAATAAGTCGTTTCATGGCAGTTCCATCTATCGCTTTATTGTGAAAGACCAGATCTGCCCGTTGTTCCGCCATAAGTACCTCCGTAGTCCGCTTAGTAGGATTCAACAATGAGTTTTGAGCCAGTGGTTCGAAGACTTCCTTTAATGAGTTTTGAGCCAGTGGTTCGAAGACTTCCTTTCCTCGATCTTTATTCACATAGAAATTCGGGAATTGTTATAAGGTAACAGTTGAACCAGAGAGGCAAAAATAGCTACAGATAGTACATAATTACCTAGGTACCGCCGTATGAGTAGGCCCGACAAAATCCCTGTATGGCTTCTTCTATTTCTCGATAGAAAGAAATATGGCCAACAGTGGTTCGAATGTATATACAAAGGATTTCTTTTTTGACACTTTTTACTATTAGATAATGCCCATAAATTTCATGATAGGTACCCAAGGATTCATATTGAACTTCGATTGGAACTTCTCTTAAGGAAATGACACGTTGATCTAGTCGCCACCGGAGCCACAAGGGAGTATCTAAATGGATTCGTTTCTGCCGATAAGCGCCAAGTACATCATAGGAACTACAAAAATAGGGTTCTTTTTCTTTTGTATACCGATATTTAGTATGGTCAACTGTTTCATTTTGATAGTTCCTGCGATTCCATGGATTATACCTATTTGCACAAACACCTTGACGATTTCCGATCGTTAATACATAGAGTCCAATAAGTATATCTTGAGTTGGTACGGAAATAGGACTTCCTATAGCTGGAGACAGGAGATTCATATGAGAAAACATAAGTAAACGAGCCTCCGCTTGCGCTTCCAAAGATAAAGGTACATGAACAGCCATTTGATCCCCATCAAAGTCTGCATTGAATCCCTTACAAACTAATGGATGTAAACAAATAGCACGTCCCTCTACTAAAATGGGTTGGAACGCCTGTATACCTAATCTATGGAGGGTGGGTGCTCGATTTAGCAATACGGGATGACCCTGCATAACTTCTTGAAGTATTTCCCATACAATGGGCTCTTTTTCTCGAATTTTACTTTTCGCAATCCCTATGTTGGAAGCAACGCGCTGCCTTATTAGACCTCGAATTAAAAATGTCTGGAAAAGCTCTATTGCTATTTCTCGAGGCAATCCACATCGATGTAATGAAAGCGAGGGGCCCACGACAATGACGGAACGCCCCGAATAATCAACTCGCTTACCAAGCAGAGTCTCGCGAAATCTTCCTTCTTTCCCTTCAATTACATCTGAAAACGACTTGTAAACTTTATTATAACCATCCCTCATGGGTTGACCGCGAATACCATTATCAAGAAGTGTATCCACGGCTTCTTGCACCAACTTCTCTTGACACATTACTAATTCCCCTGGCGTGGATCTACTTGTTGTTAATAGATCAGTAAGGGTATTGTTCCGATAAATAACTCTTCGATAGAGTTCATTAATATCCGAACTCATTGGCTTACCCCCATCTATCTGAATGATTGGTCTCAACTCGGGAGGAAGAACTGGTAATAGAGACAAAACCATCCGTTCTGGTTCTACATTTGTTCGAATAAAATGTTTAGCTAATTCTATACGTCTAACCAAAAAATCCTTTCGTCTTCCTATTTTTCTATCTTCCCAGTCATTGCCAGTGGACCCTTCTTCCCCTAATTCCTTCCATTCCACCAATGAACAATCTATAATAATTCGCAAATCTAGATCGGCTAATTGTTCTCTGATAGCACCTGCTCCAGTAGATATTTCTCGATTTCGAAATGTATCGAAGCCTTGGGTAGTAAAAAAAAGTGGGATGCTATATTTCCGAGATTGGATTTCATATTCGAATAAACCTCGTAATCGTAAGAAAGTAGGTTTTTTAGCTACGGGCCTAGCAAAAGAAAAATCTGGATAGGTTCCCTATGGGATTCCCCCCCTTAAAAATCGGACGTGAGTGTTTCCTCTCATCCGGCTCAAGTAGTTACATCAAATAAGGAAAGGACTTACTACTTTAAATTTTTTAAAATTTTTAAATTTTTGTTCTAAAGAACCTCATAGAGATCTACCCATTACTCAAGTTAGCGGCGAAAACCAACCAATATTTTATTGATTCATTCTTACTTTGACTTTTTGAATTAGTTATTCAATCACGACATAAATGAAATTTCATTGAATTGAGTAGTCTATTTCCCTTCAAATTAAAAACGAAAACCCCCTTCCTTTTAGTTAAAGGGATAGCTTGGAACTCATAAGGGATTTACTTGTCTATTTTTTGTTCCGCTCGGTCGTTTAGGTCCCTACTTCACCTCGACGGTTATACCATGATGTCCCTTGAAGCATATATGCGATAGATAGACTCCTGTAACCGTGTTAGATTCGCTTACTTGAAAGGAATCTCTTTCGAAAAGAAATAGAATGGTTAATTCTACGAAAGAAGTTTCTTTGTTAACGAGGTATACCTAGCAATTCCTATTCCTATATTAATTGACCATGGACCAACCCCCCTTCCTTCCTATTTCGATATTTCGAAGTATTGATCACACCCATACATAATTCTGAGCTTCATGTTCCTCCTCTAAAAAGACATGTCAGAGCCGGGGGCATCCCCAATCGGATTGAATGGGATGACAGTTTATCGTCCAAATCTGTAAAATCAAAATTTGGATCAAATCACACATCGCAATAGACTAGGCCTTCTAATTCCTTAAGGGGTTTATCTAACAGATTTGCGATATAACTAGGAAGACGTTTCAAATACCACACATGAGTCACTGGACATGTCAGTTTGATGTATCCCATTTGATATCTTCGTGCCCGAGAATCCGCAAATTCGACTCCGCATTGTTCACAAAAATGCGGGTCTTCTTTTTCATCTCCGATCACTCGATAATTTCCACAAGCACAAATTCCACTTTTTATGGGCCCAGAAATTCTTTCACAAAACAATCCATCCTTTTCCGGTTTATTCGTTTTGTAATGAAAAGTATAGGGTTTTGTCACCTCTCCAACAATCTCGCCATTAGGTAGGATTTTGTTGGCCCACGCACTTATTTGTTGAGGAGAAACTGATCCAATTCGAAGTTGTTGATGTTTATACCGGTCGATCATAGAACAAAAATAATGATTCATTCCGATCAAGCTTCCTTCCTATGAATCTGGAAGTCCTTCTCAGATAAAAGGAAATGATTCAGTTCCAAAGCCAAAGATCGTAGTTCTCGAACGAGTAGTCGAAAAGATTCTGGAGCATCCCCGGGATTAGCTATTGTTCCTCCAATGATCGTAGTACCAAGTACTTCCTGGCGAGATCTAATATGATCAGATTTATAAGTAAGCATCTCTTGTAAAATATGAGCAACACCA